TTTTTATAGTATATGTAATTATTAATTATTGTAATAGAATTTAGAATTTATAATATAATAATTAAAATACAATACGCAATAACTCCAAAAAATGTTCTGATACATCTGTAAAAAACAGAAACTAACACTAGGAATGTTTGACGAACAGTATAAAGAATCATTATTATTTCGACACAAGAAAAGGATTTTTCACACCCCTTTTCTTGTGTCGAAGACTAGGAAGACGAATAAACCCTCCCAGAAATATTTGCTCCCTTCATTTATATTTATCCGTTCTATTTCCCTTTTACTTTTGGATAGGATCTAGCCAAAGTGAAATGTATTAGAATGAAATGCATTTTTTACATTTCAATCTGACAATAGCAACATAGCCCCAATTTTGAAAAAAAAAAAAGAAGGGGTCAAGTCAAATAGTCTTTCTATATACTATGTCTAGGAATGTCGTACAAGGAATTCCCGGCATCTCATAGAAAAAGAGTCTAAAAGAACAAAATTCTTTTTCTAATTTCTTTTTTTATCATAGATAATTGCTAATGCTTTTTACAAACTTGATGTCGATAAATACGCCAGTCTAGAAATTCATTTCGGACAATTGAACCTTCTCGAACTGTTTCTTTTTAAGAACCAAAAAGATTTGTGCCAAAATCACAGATGCGAAGAAGAACAAAAGACCTTGTACACGTAATGGATCTTGAAGTACTATTTCTGCATCTCCCTGACCAAATCCGCCCACATTAGGATTACTTGTCAACGGTTGATCCAATTTGATAGATTCACCTTCTGAAACAAGAAGTTCTGGCCCCGGAGGGATAATATCAACCACTTGACGTCCATCGGATGCATCCGCTATGGTTATTTCGTATCCCCCCTTTTCTTTTCGTAGGATTTTGCTTACTATACCTGATGCTGTAGCATTATAAACTGTATTGTTACTCTTGCTCCCATCAGGATAAATTTGGCCCCTTCCTCTGTTTCCGCCTACGTATATAGGATATTTTAAGAAGTGAATGTCTTTCTTAGTAGCGGGGTCGGGGGAAAGAATAGGAAAGGTGATTTCACTATATTTCTGACCAGGAACAGGGCCTATGACAAGAATATTTTTTTGGTTGGGGCGATAACTCTGAAAAGACAGATTGCCCATCTTTTCTTTTATCTCGGGGGAAATACGATCGGGAGGGGCTAATTCAAAACCCTCTGGTAAAATAAGAACAGCCCCTACATTCAAACCCCCCTTTTTACCATTAGCAAGAACTTGTTTCAGTTGCATATCATAGGGAATTCGAACAACTGCTTCAAATACAGTATCGGGAAGTACCGCTTGCGGAACCTCAATATCCACTGGTTTATTAGCTAAATGGCAATTGGCGCATACAATACGTCCAGTGGCTTCTCGTGGATTTTCATAACCCTGCTGTGCAAAAATGGGATATGCATTTGAAATGGATGTACGAGTTATGATATATATCATGAGCGATATGGAAATAGATCGAGTAATCTGTTCCTTTATCCAAGAAAAAGTATTTCTAGTTTGCATGGTCCAACCATTGATCCCGAAAATTTCTACAATAAATTGGGGTAGGTCACTAATGGAGTTTCCTATCCACGATTCTGTTATTTACTGGAATAATAATAATTTGACTGGATTAATATATAGGAATATAGGATGAATCTCCGGGATGGGTAGAAATATAAAGTTTTTTTCAATGCTTTGCTTATGTACAACTGCAAAGTAATAAGAAACATTATAATTAGATTAGGTAGATAATTTTTCAGTCATTCATTGAATGATAAATCACTACAAGTGACGGAGATACGCGATTTAAATAACGGAAAATCCAATATTTTAAAATTGTATCTAGAATGACTGGAAAAGTGGAAACAAGGCCAGATATAATTTGATCATTATGAACAAATCCAAAATCCTTGTAGACAAAGCCAATCAGCAGTTCCCAACCACGGGGCGAATGAAATCCGATACATAAATCAGTTAATAAAAGAAGAGAAAAAGCTTTTATTGTGTCACTTAAGTTATATAGGAATTCCTGAGCCCAAGAGTTAAGAATAACAAGTTCTTTATTACCCAAAATAGAATAACCACTTAGAATAATGAAACAGATTATATTTGTCGAGAAGTGCAAAATCGTATGAATACGACCCTCATTGTGTATCTTGATTAATTGGATTGTTTCTTTGTGAATTCCTATACGAAGGTTTTGTAGATGTGTCTCCGAGTATTCCTTGATCATTTCCTCTAAGAGGAGGAGTTCCTTTAATTCTTTGAATTTTTCTAGAATACTATTTTCTTCAATATCATTCAAAAAAGTTTCGGATTGCCTAGTATTCCACCAATTTGTAATCCATGATTCCAGACTTTTTTGAAATGAGAGCGAAATCCACCAAGGCAAAAATACTATAGATGCAAGATAGAAAAGAGGAGTTAATGCTTTCTTTTTTGCCATTTTTTCATCTGTTAATTGTTAATGAATCTTATTCGTCGACTTTATGTAATCTAAGATTTCTCTCACGCATCAGTTCTATTACAAGTTATCGAATCTATGAATCTATTCACTCTTTTTTATTATTATTTTTTTTTATTGTTCCATATATGTCTGCTTTGACTCGAATGGATGTTCTGAAGAAATTTCAATTAAGTTATGTTATAGAAAAAGAGGATTCTTGCGTTTTTGCCCTCCTGCTGAGAAAGCATGCATTTGTCGGCTCATTTCTTAAAACACTTCAATTGGTACACGCAAGAAATAGGCCAATTCAGCAGCTTTTTGTTCCATTTCCCGTGGAGTAAAATTCTCATCAGTACGAGTCAATGGAATGGCTCCCTGGCCTTTGATATCCATATAAAGGACACGACGAGCATAAATACCCTCTTTAACTTCTACTCTGACGGACTGAATATCTTTTATAAGAAATCGGAGGAAGACCCGACGATTTTTTCCAGGAAATCCCCAACGAAAAATACACACTATTCCGTCTTTTCTATCAAATCGATCATAACCACTACCTACATTCCACGAAATTGTGCACCACAAATAAGAGCTAATAAAAAGACCCGCGATCCCATAGAAAGACATCACAATTCCTTGTGGAAAAAAAACGATTTCCTGAGACGGAAATAAAGATATCAAATTTCTACCAAGATAACTCGAGGTTCCAACCAACAAGAATCCTAATGAACCTAAAAAAAGGATAACAGCCCAGCAGAAATTACTTGTTTTTCGAGCCCCTGTTATAGGTTCTATCCATATATGTTCTGATCGACAACTCATAGTTGATCCAGTTGCTTTTTTTTGGAATTGAGAGAATACCCCAAATGAATTTTACTTTAGTCCTTTTGTTTCCGAAGTAACTCGCATCAACTAGCACTAGTTTGATGTGAACCTTTAGGAGTAATTCATTAAATTGGTTAGATCTAAACTAATAACATACCCTTCGTATGATCTCACTAAAGATAGCCACATGCATATAGATAGACCAACTTTACAATTAAGCCGTCCGCCAATTCGGGTCTATTTGAAAATAGCTAGAATATAGCATTTTGGGAGATTTTCGTCGGAAGACGCTTATACCATATTTTGCTAAAAGGATATCTGTGTTATGATACAAGCGTCAGTTTAAAAATGAGATTTTGTGCCCTCGGCTCTAAACAATCTTGTTTTTTTGAACATGAAGAAATAAAGAAGCCATTGCGATTGCCGGAAATACTAGGCCTACTAAAGGGACCAAAACAGAGGGAAAGTTAAGAGTTGTCATAGAATGGGTACCTCGCTTTACTATTTGTACCTGTTATTATTATTTAGATTTTATATTTATAGAATATAAAGATATTATATATAAAGATATCTTATATCTTATTATAAGTATAATTTGATAATTCTAAATTGGAATTATTATTACTTAATATCTCTCTAATCTATTCTAATTCTAAATTCTAAATGAGTATATAATGTAGTTTTTCATCCCTCTACATGAAAGATTTGAAAGGATATGGATGAGATATTATTTGATTCATTTTTTTCTCTTGTCTTCAAATTTAATTTACTAAGCAAAAAGTTTCTTAAAAATGAATTAGATTCTATTTATTTAGTTTTATATATTTTTATATATTAAAGGGTTTGTTAGAATCCCATCCAGCAGGGATTCTTAGTCAAAATAGGATTATCGTAAGGTATAGAAAGATAAAATTCTATTATTCCGATAAACTAATTACTTGTTTGCTCAAAATAATTCAACTTCATGTTCTAATTTTGATTCAAAGGAAAGAAAGTGTGGAGTTGAAATAACTCACTCAGAACGCTTTTTAAAGGATTACGTGGTACGATTAGATCGAATAAGCCCTTCTGGAATAAATACTCAGCCGCTTGTGAACCTTCGGGTACTGTTTTATTTAATGTTTGTTCAATTACTCTTTTACCCGCAAAGGCAATGTAGGCATCGGGTTCGGCAATAATGATATCCCCCAACATACCAAAACTAGCTGTCACCCCGCCGGTAGTAGGAGATGTAAGGATTGGTACATAGAATAACTTTTTATTTGATTGATAATCATATAAAGCAGCAGATATTTTAGCCATTTGCATCAAGCTCAAACTTCCTTCTTGCATGCGTGCCCCTCCGGAAGCACACACTATAATAAGAGGTAGAAATTCTTTAGTGGCGTATTCAATCAAACGGGTAATTTTCTCCCCAACTACGGATCCCATACTACCCCCCATAAACTGAAAATCCATAACCCCAATTGCTACGTTAATACCGTTTAATTGCCCTATACCTGTTTGAATAGCCTCGGTTAATCCTGTCTTTCTTTGATAAGAATCGATACGATTTTTATAAGGCTCCTCCTCCGAATGAAATTCAATGGGATCCAGAGAGACCATGTCTTCATCCATAGGCTCCCAAGTACCCGAATCAATCAAAAGTTCGATTCTATCAGAACTACTCATTTTCAAATGATATCCACATTGTTCACAAAGATTCATTTTTGATTT